TTCAATCTGCAACTCGACACAAAAAGAAACGGGTTCAGTGAGCGTCGCAATGTGTTGTGTTTTATCAACGACGCTAAGTCCAGATGGTAATTTTATGTCGTGTGCCATGATCGTGAAAGGACAATTCTTTCGATCGAGAATTGCGAAAACTTCCTTTTCTTTAAGGGGGATATTTACATCGAGAATTGCCTTTTCAGTACAAGGCAGATGTAAATCGTCGAAGTTACCTTTCAAGCGAATTTTGCTCAGATTTCTCAGAATTGCTGGTATTGACTCCTTAATACCCTGTATGTGCATCCCAAAAGTGGGTTCGTTTTTGATCTTAGCCCGTGTAACGCGGGCACATACCAAGCTTTTTAGCAAAGCTTGGCGCAAGCTATTAGCTAAAAAATTCGCTTGCCCGTTGTGAATGGGACAAAGGACAAATTTCCCATAATCACCCCCACTTGGTATTCTCTTGTATTGAATTTGAATTCTTTCCATGGTCACCGTCACCTCTTCTATCAAATTTTTCTTTCATTTTTTTGTTTCAATCAGTAATAATAAGACGGCTATGCTTGTATGTGCTTGTGTTTGATGAACTATAATGAATTCTTAAAGTGATGAGTGAAATCGGATCCAGCTTAGGTGGAGAAGCGCGGACCATACTGGAAATCTAGCTGTGGGTGATTTATGAGGCCTCCCCCATTGTTTCGTGATGAATAGTTTTCTCCTTTTTTTGGGGTGTTCCATTTTTTGTTCTACGTACGTCTTTTTTTAGGAGGCCTACACCCGTTGTGTGGTAAAGGGGTTCGGTCTCGTAAAAAACGCAACCGTACACGACTTCTAAAAATAGCTCGTAATGCTGCATCCCTTCCACGACCACCCCCTTTTATTAATACAACAGCTCGTCGCATACCTTGATCCACTACTGTGCGAATAGCTTTTTGTGTCGTCGTTTGGGCCGCAAATGGCGTCCCCCTTCTTTTACCCTTGAATCCACAAGCGCCGGCAGAGGCGGAAGTAACCACCCGACCCCCTACATCTGTAACAGTGACTATAGTATTACGGAAACTTGCTTGAACGTGAATAATTCCTTTGGGTATTTTCCGTGCACTCTTACGCGAACGAATGCGTCTATTCCTAAATGAACTATATCTTCGTATCGTTTTTGCCATATTTGATCATTTTATAAATAAAAGTTAGAGAGATATGGATATATCCATTTGATGTTAACAAATCTTTTTTTTGTTTTTCTAATTATTCTATTCTCTTTTTTGAATTTAGCTTTTACTTTATAAAATTCTTTTTTTTGAGAAAGGTTATCGTTGTCTTTGTTTATGTCTTGGATTGGAACAAATGACTCTAATTCGCCCTTTCCTACGGATCATCCGACACTTTGTACAAATTTTACGAACGGAGGCCCTTATTTTCATATTGTTAATTCCTTAACCTTGAATCTCTTTTTTGGAAGAAAATAAATTTCCTTGGAGTCGCGAATGGAATCCTCACGAGTCTTCAAGTGCAAAACCCACCTTACTTACTCATACTCATTCGAATCTGAATTGGAAAGTGATTGAGTCACTAGTCCTTGATGGATTTTTTGGGGATCTTTCTTGTTTCCCATTCTTACCTCCTTCTCGTTATATAAGGACTATACTCTAGCTTCCTTTGGTTGGGTGTAGTGGCATAAAGATTACGATTACCATATATATAACAAGATTTCTCCACCCATTCTTTTTAGGCGAGCCTCTCGGTCTGTCATTATACCTTTAGAAGTAGAAAGAATTGCAATCCCCATTCCGCCCAAAATCCTAGGAATTTTTTGATAGTTAGAATAGATTCGTAGACCAGGTCGACTGACCCGTTTGAAATTGAAAAGAGTTCTAGACGGACCCTTCCTATTCCTTCTATGGCGTAGGGTTAAAACCAAAAAGGATTTTTTGCTTTCCCGATGTTCCCTCGCATTTTTGATAAAACCCTCTCGTAAGAGTATTTTTACAATGTTTTGGGCGATATTAGTAAATGGGATTCGAACCGTCTCTTTTTTATCCATATCAGCATTTCTTATAGAGGTGACTATTTCAGAAAGAGTGTCCTTACCCATGATAAACTAAATGTTGCCTTCCAATTTGGATATAATAAACATGTTCCTTTCTTTTGATTCTTGAATTCTGAAAGGTATCTACCTGAGACACAATCTACCATACTGATAAATGGATTTCATTCAAATACTAGATCACAGTTTCCTTTGAAAAGACTTCTTATAATACTTCAGTCGCTAATGAAACTATTTTGGTGAAATTTTGATTCAATTCTAGGGGGATCGCACCAAAAATGCGAGTTCCTACTGGATTTCTGTCTTTATTAATGACAACTGCAGCATTATCATCATATCTTATTCTCATACCATCATCACATTTGAATTCTTTACAAGTACGTACAATTACAGCTTTGATCACTTCTGCTCGTTTTAGAGCCGAAGTTGGCTTTGCTTCCTTAATCACAGCAACAATAACGTCGCCAATATGAGCATATCGTTGATTGCTAGCTCCTACGATTCGAATACACATCAATTTCCGGGCACCGCTGTTGTCCGCTACATTCAAAAGGGTCTGAGATTGAATCATATCGTTTTTTTGTTTAGCCTGCTCTTTCGACGCAAAGCACGAAGTCAAAAAAAAGAAATTTTGTCCAAAAAACCTGCAATTCTTTTTTTTATCCCCAAGGCTTCCTTACTGATTTTGGTTCTACATTCCTATTTCGAAATAATGAATTGAGTCCGTATAGGCATTTTTGATGCAGCTATTTCAATAGCCTTTCTAGCTATCTTTTCCGCTACCCCGCCCATTTCATAAAGTATTCTACCCGGTTTAACGACAGCTACCCAATATTCGGGAGATCCTTTACCCGAACCCATACGCGTTTGTGTAGGTTTTACTGTAACCGGTTTGTCTGGAAAAATACGCACCCATATTTTTCCACCGCGGCGTACATTTCGTGTCATTGCTCGCCGCCCTGCTTCTATTTGTCGAGAGGTGACCCAAGCGGGTTCAAGTGCTTGAAGAGCATATTTACCGAAAGAAATACGACTGCCTCCAGAAGATCTTCCTTTCATTCTTCCTCGATGTTCTTTACGGAATTTGGTTTTTTTTGGACTCAACATAGCAATTAGATCCTTTTTCGAATTCTTATTCAACCCTCTAGAATTGTTCCTTTTTTTGGTTTAACAAAAAAAGAAAGAACGAAAGAATTTTTCATTTTTTGTTCTAGCATTGGATAGTAGGATTTCCCGTCTCAAAAGATCCAAACTTTTATGCCCAATACCCCATGGATAGTTAGAACTTGAGTGGAACCAAAATCGATTTTAGCGGTAACGGTTTGGAGAGGGACTCGACCCTTTCTAAGCCATTCGACGCGTGCCATTTCTTTTGCTTTTCCGCCAATACATCCGGCAATTTGTACTTGAATTCCCTTTTTATATGCTTTTTCGACTAATTCAACAGCCTTTTTCATTACTTTGCGAAATGAAACTCTCTTCTTTAATTGGAAGGCTATAAATTCTCCAAGAATAGTAGGGTCTCCGTAAGGCTTTCTAATTTTTCTAACAGCAAGATTCAGTTTTCGGTTTTGAATCAAGTGAATGGCTTTTTTTAAACTTACCTGTAATTCTTTGATTTTGGTTTTGGGCGGTTTATCCTTATCCTCTGTTAATAACTGTGAGAATCCCATATAGATTATGACTTTAACCACATCGATTGATTTGTCAATCTGTATTCGTGAAATTACATCCGTAACGGAAACGGAGGAGATTCTCTTTTTTTCTATATACCTCTTAATGTGTTCTCGTATTTTGTGATCTTCTTGCAGGCCTTCAGAATAATCTTTTCGTTCTTCAAACCAAATAGAGTGATGGGTTTGGGTTGTACCAAGTCGGAAACCTAATGGATTGATTTTTTGTCCCATAATACCTCCCTACTATCCATATCATTACACGGCATACTCAGTATCTTTCTTTTCATTTCTCTTTTCGCGTTATTATTTCATTTCCGTTTGATTTATCTAAGAGGGCCCATGGTTTTCTGATATATTCTTCAGATTTTTCGTTTAATGATATATCCCTCAATACGATAGTGATATGACAAGTGGATCTTTTTATCGGATAACTCTGTCCCTTAGCTCGAGGTTTTAATTTTTTCGCAGTAGGCCCCTCATTGACTTCGGCTTTACTAATGAATAAACTTGTTTCGTCGAAATTCATATTGTGAATACCGTTTGCTGCTGCGGAATGAATTAATTTGAAAATTGGATAACATGCTCGATAAGGCATGAGTTCTAGTATCATCAGTGTTTCTTCGTAGGAACGTCCACGAATCTGATCAATCACTCTTCTCGCTTTGTGAGTAGACATAGGAATATATTTACCTAAAGCCGATACTTCTGTATATCGATTCTTCTTTTTTTTTTTTATCATGGCGTACCTCCCCCTCTCACTAATGACCGAGAATTATCTATATTCATTTTATTAACGACGAGATTGAGTCTCCCTTTTGCTTTTAACAGATTGAGTCTCCCTTTTGCTTTTAACAGATTGAGTATCACTTTTGCTTTTAGAGCCTGGTTTATTAAAAATTCTAGTGGGTACAAAATCTCCCAATTTATAATTGACCATATATTTCGTTATAGGAATAGGCACATGTTCCCTCCCGTTATGGATAAAAAGAGTGTATCCGATCATTGCGGGTATAATGGTAGATGCACGCGACCAAGTTTTTAGAAAATCTTTCTGGGCCTTGGCATTCAGTTTCTCGATTTTATTTAATAAATGATTCGCTACAAAAGGGTTTCTTTTTACTGAAGGGAACGGCTTTTTTTTTTTTTTTTTAAATGAACGGAACACAGTCAATTCCTCCTTATTGAATTCTTTTTTCTTTTTGAAAGACGATGAAATCAATTCTTTTTTTTATCCTATTTACTACGGCGACGAAGAATCAAATTATTATTATATTTTTTCCTTTTTC